CTATCCTTGGGTTGGACGAATTATCTGAAGAAGATCGCTTAACCGTAGCAAGAGCACGAAAAATTGAGCGTTTCCTATCACAACCTTTTTTCGTAGCAGAAGTATTTACGGGTTCCCCAGGGAAATATGTTGGTCTAGCTGAAACAATTAGAGGGTTTAAATTGATTCTTTCTGGAGAATTGGATGGTCTTCCTGAACAGGCCTTTTATTTGGTAGGTAACATTGATGAAGCTACTGCGAAAGCTGTGAACTTATAAATGGAGAGCAAATTCAAGAAATGACCTTAAATCTTTGTGTATTGACTCCGAATCGAATTGTTTGGGATTCAGAAGTCAAAGAAATAATTTTATCGACTAATAGTGGACAAATTGGCATATTACCCAATCATGCACCTATTGCCACATCTGTAGATATAGGTATTTTGAGAATACGACTTAATAACCAATGGTTAACGATGGCTCTCATGGGAGGTTTTGCAAGAATAGGGAATAATGAAATCACTATTTTAGTAAATGATGCGGAGAAGGGTAGTGACATTGATCCACAAGAAGCTCAACAAACTCTTGAAATGGCGGAAGCTAACTTGAGTAAAGCTGAAGGCAAGAGACAAACAATTGAGGGAAATCTAGCTCTCAGACGCGCTAGGACACGAGTAGAGGCTATCAATATGATGTCGTAACTAATTGGTGTGTCCAAATAAGCAAAATAAGTGTATAAACGGAAGTTCTGTTTATATACCTATTTTGCTTCTGTTGATTAAAATGAAAATTAAGAATCCAATCAAGTCAAGTAGAATCGACTTTTCATGCAACTAAAGAATTTGAAATTGAAAAATTCAATAGACCAATAGAATAGGATCAAAAATAAATAAATAAAAGCGAATGAGTAGAAAAACTCATTATATTTTTATAAGCTGCTATCTTATCTAATAAGATCTACCTACTATTGGATTTGAACCAATGACTCCTGCCGTATGAAAGCAATACTCTAACCACTGAGTTAAGTAGGTCATTTATCATCACAAAGAAAAAAAAAAGAGGATCTATCACATTGATAGATTATAAATTGCTTATTACTTATACGCAATACCAATCAAAGAGATATGATCTTATACCATGTGATATTCATCTTGACAAGAAATTATCTATATGATAAAATGTGTATCACAAACATAAGGGCTATAGCTCAGTTAGGTAGAGCACCTCGTTTACACGCGCGCCAATGTTTTTCAGAGGAGTCTATAGAGGAATTGATGTCTTACTCTATGCTTTTTAGGAATAAAAGAAGAGAACAACAGCCTGACAAAAGGTTTGGTCCTATTCAGGCGCCTATCTAATATAGAAATAGAACCAATCATTGATTTGAGATATTGATAAGGTGAATACTTATTCAATGCTAAGCCTAATGAGTATAAGGACCTCAAAAAGTCTCTTTTCGTTCTATCTTATGAACTTTAAGGTGTATAAAGTTTCATATTTGATTCAAGCATAGTGATAGAGACTTTATTTAACTTAAGTTTATATAGGCAAAAAGCACACCTACGTCAGGATAACCCTTCTTTGAAACACTTTGGTAGTGCCCCTGGAACATAATGAATCAGAGCACGTGGAGCCATCTTTATTTTTTATATTAAGAAAAAATATAAAATATGGTAGACTAATGATATTTATGTCGGTTAATGAAGGAGCCCAATGCAAAAAAAGGCATGTTGGGTCTTTGAAAGAGTTCAAATCATATTGATAATAATCAGTTGGGGCTCTTTTACCGAGAAGGTCTACGGTTCGAGTCCGTATAGCCCTAATATAAAGAAGAACCTTAGAAAAAAAAAATCGAAGTAAAAAGAATCTTCTTGAAACAAGACATATACCACAAGAACCAAACGAAACTAAAGGATTCGATGAAAATAAAGGGGTTTTTTCTAAAGAGTTATGGCTAACTTGACAATTAATTCCAATTCGGATTGACTAATTCGATATATTTTCTACATTAATGGGAGTACGTTTATGTTTTTGCTTTACGAATATGATATTTTCTGGGCGTTTCTGATAATATCAAGTTGTATTCCTATTTTTGCATTTTTAATTTCCGGAGTTTTAGCCCCGATTAGCAAAGGACCAGAAAAACTTTCTAGTTATGAATCGGGAATAGAACCAATGGGGGATGCTTGGTTACAATTTAGAATCTGTTATTATATGTTTGGTTTAGTTTTTGTTGTTTTTGATGTTGAAACGGTTTTTCTTTATCCATGGGCTATGAGTTTCGATGTATTGGGGGTATCTATTTTTATAGAAGCTTTAATTTTCGTACTAATACTAATTATTGGTTCAATTTATGCATGGCGAAAAGGAGCTTTGGAATGGTCTTAGCTGTTGAATATTCATCCAACAATAAAAAAAATGGAGATAATTATGAATCCCATTATTGAGTTTCCTTTATTTGATCGAACAACCCAAAATTCAGTCATTTTAACTACATCAAGTGATCTTTCAAATTGGTCAAG